GTTAATGTAGCTTAAGTTAAAGCAGAGCACTGAAAATGCTAAGATGGGTATTTATACTCCATAGACAAATAGGTTTGGTCCTGGCCTTTTTATTAATTTTTAGTAGACTTACACATGCAAGTATCCTCGTCCCGGTGAAAATGCCCTCTATCTCCATAAGGATCAAAAGGTGCAGGTATCAAGTACGCTCTCGAGCAGCTCATGACACCTTGCTATACCACACCCCCACGGGAAACAGCAGTGATTAAAATTAAGACATAAACGAAAGTTTGACTAAGTTATACTAATCATAGGGTTGGTAAATTTCGTGCCAGCCACCGCGGTCATACGATTAACCCTAGTTAATAAAACACGGCGTAAAGCGTGATTAAGGAGATAGCCCTAAATAAGATTAAGATCTGACTAAGCTGTAAAAAGCCTTAGCCAAAATAAAATATATAAACGAAAGTAATCTTACAACCCCTGAATTCACGATAGCTAAGGCCCAAACTGGGATTAGATACCCCACTATGCTTAGCCCTAAACATAAATATTCAACTAACAAGAAGATTCGCCAGAGAACTACTAGCCATTGCTTAAAACTCAAAGGACTTGGCGGTGCTTTATACCCCTCTAGAGGAGCCTGTTCTATAATCGATAAACCCCGTTAAACCTCACCACTCTTTGCAACGTCAGCCTATATACCGCCATCTTCAGCAAACCCTAACAAGGCACCACAGTAAGCACAATAATTCTACATAAAAACGTTAGGTCAAGGTGTAGCCTATAGAGTGGGAAGAAATGGGCTACATTTTCTAATACCCTAGAACACTTCACGACAGCTGTCATGAAACATGACTAGCCTAAGGCGGATTTAGTAGTAAGTTGGGAATAGAGTGCCCAACTGAATTGGGCAATAAAGCACGCACACACCGCCCGTCACCCTCTTCAAGCATCCAAGATTAAATCATATAACTAATACAACAATCTCCTAACTGCAAGAAGAGACAAGTCGTAACAAGGTAAACATACTGGAAAGTGTGTTTGGAATATCAAGATATAGCTTAACAAAGCAAAGCATCCGGCTTACACCCGGAAGATTTCTCCATTACGAATATCTTGAACCAGTCCTAACCCAAAAATCAGCCTACTTAACTATATAAATCAATTAAACAAAACATTTACCTTATTAAAGTATAGGAGATAGAAATTAACTTTTGGAGTTATAGAGACAGTACCGTAAGGGAAAGCTGAAAGATTTAACTAATAGTGCTACAAAGCAAGGATAAACTCCTCTACCTTTTGCATAATGAATCAACTAGAAAAAACTTTACAAAGAGAACTTAAGTAAAGTACCCCGAAACCAAACGAGCTACTAATGAGCAATTAAAAGAATAAACCCGTCTATGTAGCAAAATAGTGGGATGACTTATTAGTAGAGGTGAAAAGCCTAACGAGCTTGGTGATAGCTGGTTGTCCAGACTAGAATTTTAGTTCAACCTTAAACTTACCTAAAAGAATTACTAGTCCTAATGTAAGTTTAATAGTTACTCTAAAGAGGTACAGCTCTTTAGACAAAGGAAACAGCCTTGTTTAGAGAGTAAACCATAGATTCCACATAGTTGGCTTAAAAGCAGCCATCAATTAAAAAAGCGTTCAAGCTTAACCTAACAATTAAACCCAACTTAATTCCACATTTAACCATGAACTCCTAACTATACAACTGGACTACTCTATAGTTTTATAGATGCAATAATGTTGGTATTAGTAACAAGAAACAATTCTCCTTGCACAAGCTTATATCAGACCGAATAACTCACTGATAGTTAACAGATATATAACCTCACTTAAAATCTTAAATCTTTATTACCCAAACTGTTAACCCAACACCGGCGTGCATAAAAGGAAAGATTAAAAAAAGTAAAAGGAACTCGGCAAACATTAACCCCGCCTGTTTACCAAAAACATCACCTCTAGCATTACCAGTATTAGAGGCACTGCCTGCCCAGTGACATGCGTTTAACGGCCGCGGTATCCTGACCGTGCAAAGGTAGCATAATCATTTGTTCCTTAAATAGGGACTAGTATGAACGGCTTCACGAGGGTTAGACTGTCTCTTACTTCCAATCAGTGAACTTGACTTTCCCGTGAAGAGGCGGGAATAATATAATAAGACGAGAAGACCCTATGGAGCTTAAATCTACCTAGCTTAAGCATTACCATTTCTCCCCCACAGGGATTAACAAATTTGCCTTATAAGCTTAAGATTTTGGTTGGGGTGACCTCGGAGCATAAATCAACCTCCGAATGATTTTAGCCTTGACTTGACCAGTCTAAGCATCAACTCATCAATTGACCCAAACTTATTGACCAACGGAACAAGTTACCCTAGGGATAACAGCGCAATCCTACCCAAGAGTCCATATCGACAGTAGGGTTTACGACCTCGATGTTGGATCAGGACATCCAAGTGGTGTAACCGCTACTAATGGTTCGTTTGTTCAACGATTAAAGTCCTACGTGATCTGAGTTCAGACCGGAGAAATCCAGGTCGGTTTCTATCTATTCAATATTTCTCCCAGTACGAAAGGACAAGAGAAATGAGGCCCATGAAGCCTTCACGCCTTAGAGAAAAACAAATGATATAATCTTAATTTTATAAATCATTCCCTATTAACCCTAGAACAGGGCTTATTAAGATGGCAGAGCCTGGCAATTGCGTAAGATTTAAAACCTTACTATCAGAGGTTCAACTCCTCTTCTTAATAGTACATGTTCTTAATTAACCTCCTCTTCCTAATCATCCCCATTGTGGTTGCTATAGCATTTTTAACCCTAGTTGAACGAAAAATATTAGGTTATATACAACTACGAAAAGGCCCTAATGTGGTCGGACCTTACGGTCTGTTCCAACCATTCGCAGACGCTATTAAACTATTTACCAAAGAACCCCTTAAACCTTCTACATCTTCTATTATCCTATTTACCATTGCCCCCACTCTAGCCCTAACCTTAGCAATTACTATATGAATCCCACTACCAATACCCCAACCCCTCATCAACATAAGCATAGGCGTCCTATTCATCCTCGCAACATCAAGTCTAGCAGTCTACGCAATTTTATGATCTGGATGGGCATCAAACTCCAAATACGCTTTATTCGGAGCTCTACGAGCCGTTGCCCAGACAATTTCATATGAAGTAACCCTAGCCATTATTCTACTATCAGTCCTTCTTATAAATGGTTCATTCACACTATCAACCCTAATCACAACCCAACAATTTATATGACTAATCTTGCCAACATGACCACTAGCCATAATATGATTTATCTCCACCCTAGCCGAAACAAACCGAGCTCCCTTTGACCTAACTGAGGGGGAATCAGAACTTGTCTCAGGGTTTAATGTAGAATATGCCGCAGGCCCATTCGCCCTATTCTTTATAGCAGAGTATGCTAATATTATTATAATAAATGCCCTAACTACTACCCTATTCATAGGGGCACTCCTAAATCCTCCTATACCCGAAACCTTCACATTCAGCTTTGCCCTTAAAACCCTAATTCTTACCTCTATATTCCTATGAATTCGAGCATCTTACCCACGATTTCGATACGATCACTTAATACACCTACTATGAAAAAACTTTCTCCCCCTAACATTAGCTCTATGCATATGACATATCTCCCTGCCAATCATTATAGCATGTGTACCCCCTCAAACCTAAGAAATATGTCTGATAAAAGAGTTACTTTGATAGAGTAAATTATAGAGGTTAAAATCCTCTTATTTCTGGGATAATAGGATTTGAACCTAATCCTAAGAATTCAAATTTCTTCGTGCTACCCTTATACACTAAATCCCAACAGTAAGGTCAGCTAAATAAGCTATCGGGCCCATACCCCGAAAATGTTGGATCATACCCTTCCCATACTAATTAACCTCCTCACCTCTACCGCTATTTGTCTTACCTTATTCTCAGGAACTATAATCACACTATTTAGCTCTCACTGACTACTCATCTGAATCGGACTGGAAATAAGCTTACTAGCTATCATCCCAATCCTAATTAGCAAACCCAATCCTCGCTCAATCGAGGCCGCCTCAAAATACTTCCTCGTTCAAGCAACCGCCTCCATAATCTTTATAATAGCAGCTATCGTCAATTTTTACAATACAGGAGAATGATCTATCTCTAATTCTATAAACCGCCCATCCTCCTTTATACTAACAATAGCCTTATCAATAAAAATAGGTCTAGCCCCCTTCCACCTATGGGTCCCAGAAGTAACTCAAGGAATTCCTCTTACATCAGGACTCATTCTACTCACATGACAAAAAATCGCCCCCATCTGCATCATATTCCAAATTGCCTCTTCCATTAACTTCACCCTAATTATAATCATAGCACTCATATCCATCTTACTCGGCGGCTGAGGAGGACTAAATCAGACCCAACTACGAAAGATCCTAGCATACTCATCAATTGCCCATATAGGTTGAATAATAGCAATTATCTCATTCAACCCCACACTATCAATCTTAAACCTACTTATTTATATCATACTAACAACCAATGTATTTATATTACTCTACTACAATAAAAAAATATCAACCCTTTCATTATCCAACTCCTGAAATAAATCTCCCCTACTCGTTTCAATCATCCTTATTGTCCTAATATCCCTAGGAGGACTTCCCCCTTTAACTGGGTTTTCTCCTAAATGAATAATTATCAAAGAACTCGTATCCAATAACAACATCATTCTACCCACATCAATAGCCATCTTAGCCCTCTTAAACCTTTATTTCTACATACGACTTATCTACTCAACCTCCCTCACTCTATTCCCATCTTCCAACAATATCAAAATTAAATGACAATTTGAAAATACTAAAATCTTACCCTTCATACCAACCATTACCATCATCTCAACAATACTCCTCCCCCTCACACCCACCCTATCAACTCTGTATTAGGAATTTAGGCTAATAAAGACCAAGGGCCTTCAAAGCCCTAAGTAAGTATCCATACTTAATTCCTGACCTAAGGACTACAAGACTCTATCCTGCATCAACTGAATGCAACTCAATCACTTTAATTAAGCTAAGCCCTCCTCCTAGATTGATAGGATTTAAACCTATAAAAACTTAGTTAACAGCTAAATGCCTTAATCAACTGGCTTCAATCTACTTCTCCCGCCGTTAGAAAAAAAAGGCGGGAGAAGCCCCGGCAGAATTGAAGCTGCTCCTTTGAATTTGCAATTCAATATGAAAATTCACCTCAGGGCTTGGTAAAAAGAGGGTTCAACCTCTGTCTTTAGATTTACAGTCTAATGCTTGCTCAGCCATTCTACCACCTACTTATGTTCATCAACCGTTGATTATTCTCAACAAATCACAAAGATATTGGGACATTGTACCTCTTATTTGGTGCCTGAGCTGGAATAGTAGGTACAGCCCTTAGCTTACTAATTCGAGCAGAATTAGGCCAACCAGGGGCCTTGCTAGGAGATGATCAGATCTATAATGTAGTTGTAACCGCACATGCCTTTGTTATAATTTTCTTTATAGTAATACCTATTATAATCGGTGGGTTTGGAAATTGATTAGTTCCTCTGATAATTGGAGCCCCCGATATAGCATTTCCCCGAATAAATAATATGAGCTTTTGACTTCTGCCTCCCTCATTTCTCTTACTTTTAGCTTCATCAATAGTAGAAGCAGGAGCTGGAACCGGATGAACCGTTTATCCACCACTAGCAGGCAACCTTGCACATGCTGGAGCCTCTGTAGATTTAACTATTTTCTCACTTCACCTAGCAGGTGTATCTTCCATTCTAGGAGCAATTAATTTTATTACCACCATCATTAACATAAAACCCCCTGCTATAGCCCAATATCAAACCCCGTTATTTGTTTGATCAGTTCTAATCACAGCCGTACTACTACTTCTTTCACTTCCAGTTCTTGCAGCAGGTATTACTATGCTTCTAACTGACCGAAATTTAAACACAACTTTCTTCGATCCGGCTGGAGGAGGAGACCCAATCCTATACCAACACCTATTTTGATTTTTCGGACACCCTGAAGTATATATCCTCATTCTTCCAGGATTCGGTATTATTTCACATATTGTTACCTATTACTCTGGCAAAAAAGAACCATTTGGTTATATGGGCATGGTCTGAGCTATAATATCAATTGGGTTTCTTGGATTTATTGTATGAGCTCATCACATATTTACTGTTGGAATAGACGTAGACACCCGAGCATACTTTACATCTGCAACTATAATTATTGCCATTCCCACAGGGGTAAAAGTCTTTAGCTGACTAGCAACTCTTCATGGCGGAAACATTAAATGATCCCCTGCTATATTATGAGCTTTAGGCTTTATCTTTTTATTTACCGTGGGGGGTCTCACAGGCATTGTTCTCGCTAACTCATCCCTAGACATTGTTTTACATGATACATACTACGTAGTTGCCCATTTTCACTATGTTTTATCAATAGGAGCCGTTTTCGCAATTATAGGAGGATTTGTGCACTGATTCCCTCTACTCTCAGGCTATACACTTGATAGCACATGAGCTAAAATCCACTTTACCGTAATATTCGTAGGAGTAAATCTCACATTCTTCCCTCAACATTTTTTAGGCTTATCGGGTATGCCACGACGATACTCTGATTACCCCGATGCATACACCACATGAAACACAGTATCATCCATAGGTTCATTCATCTCCTTGACAGCTGTAATAATTATAATCTTCATAATTTGAGAAGCATTCGCATCTAAACGAGAAGTTCTCACTGTTGAACTAACTTCAACTAATCTAGAGTGACTCCACGGATGCCCTCCACCTTATCATACATTTGAAGAACCAACCTATGTGAAAGCCTAAGCTCAAGAAAGGAAAGAATCGAACTCCCTAAGACTAGTTTCAAGCTAGCCCCATAACCACTATGACTTTCTTTATAAGATATTAGTAAAAACATTACATAACTTTGTCAAAGTTAATTTATAGGTTAAACTCCTTTATATCTTAATGGCATACCCTTTCGAACTAGGATTCCAAGATGCTACCTCTCCGATTATAGAAGAACTACTATATTTCCATGATCATACCCTGATAATTGTATTTTTAATTAGCTCTTTAGTTTTATATATTATTTCACTAATACTAACAACTAAATTGACCCATACCAGTACAATAGATGCCCAAGAGGTCGAAACTATTTGAACTATTTTACCAGCTATTATTCTAATTTTAATCGCTTTACCCTCACTGCGAATTCTTTATATAATAGACGAAATCAACAACCCGTCACTGACGGTAAAAACAATGGGCCATCAATGGTACTGAAGTTACGAATATACAGACTACGAAGATCTAAACTTTGATTCCTATATAATTCCTACATCTGAATTAAAACCTGGTGAATTACGTCTTCTTGAAGTTGATAATCGTGTTGTCCTTCCCATAGAACTACCAATCCGCATGCTAATCTCATCTGAAGATGTACTACACTCTTGAGCTGTTCCATCACTTGGGCTAAAAACCGATGCTATTCCCGGCCGACTAAATCAAGCAACACTAACATCTACCCGACCGGGCTTATATTATGGCCAATGCTCAGAAATCTGCGGTTCTAATCATAGCTTTATACCAATTGTTCTTGAAATAGTCCCACTAAAACACTTCGAAAACTGATCTTCATCTATACTATAAATTCATTATGAAGCTAACAAAGCATTAACCTTTTAAGTTAAAGATTAGGAGTTAAACCTCCTCATAATGACATGCCCCAGCTAGATACATCCACATGATTTACTACTATTATCTCCATGATCTTAGCACTATTTATTTTACTTCAATCTAAAGTTTCTAGTCACATATTCTACCTAAACCCCTCTCACAAAGACATAAAACCAACTATCCACAACACCCCTTGACAAAAAAAGTGAACGAAAATTTATTTGCCTCTTTCATTACCCCAACACTAGTAGGACTACCTGTCGTTATCCTTATTATTATATTTCCCATCATCCTATTTCCTTCTCCAAATCGACTTGTTAATAATCGTTTAGTATCGTTCCAACAATGACTCATACAACTTGTACTCAAACAAATAATGACCATACATAACCTAAAAGGACGGACATGATCTTTAATACTAATTTCTCTGATCATATTTATCGGATCAACCAACCTACTAGGCCTGCTTCCACATTCATTCACACCAACTACACAACTATCAATAAACCTAGGCATAGCAATCCCCCTATGAGCTGGTGCCGTAGTTATAGGCTTCCGACATAAAACTAAGGCATCCCTAGCTCACTTTCTACCCCAAGGCACCCCTATTCTTCTTATCCCCATACTTGTAATCATTGAAACAATTAGTCTTTTTATCCAACCCATAGCTCTAGCTATCCGACTTACAGCCAATATCACAGCTGGCCATTTACTTATGCATTTAATCGGAGGGGCTACATTAGTATTAACCTCCATCAGTACACCTGCTGCTACTGTTACATTCATTATCCTAGTTCTCCTCACAATCCTCGAATTTGCTGTTGCACTAATTCAAGCATATGTTTTCACTCTTCTTGTAAGCCTGTACCTACATGATAATACCTAATGACCCACCAAACCCATGCTTATCACATAGTTAACCCCAGCCCCTGACCCCTGACTGGAGCACTGTCAGCCCTACTTCTAACCTCAGGCTTAATTATATGATTCCACTTTAATTCTAGCTCTCTACTTACGCTCGGACTAATAACTAACACTTTAACCATGTATCAATGGTGACGAGATGTCATCCGTGAAGGAACATTTCAAGGTCATCATACAACAATTGTACAAAAAGGTCTTCGATATGGAATAATCTTATTTATCATCTCAGAAGTATTCTTTTTTGCTGGTTTCTTTTGAGCATTTTACCACTCAAGCCTGGCACCTACTCCTGAACTAGGGGGATGTTGACCCCCAGTAGGAATTAATCCACTTAACCCCCTTGAAGTTCCATTACTTAATACCTCTGTCCTTCTTGCCTCTGGAGTCTCAATCACCTGAGCCCACCACAGCTTAATAGAAGGCAATCGCAAGCATATACTCCAAGCTCTGGCTATTACAATTACCCTTGGCCTATATTTCACCCTCCTACAAGCATCTGAATATCTAGAAACATCATTTACTATCTCTGACGGCATTTACGGCTCTACATTTTTTATAGCAACAGGATTTCATGGTTTCCACGTAATTATTGGGTCAACATTCCTACTAGTCTGCTTAATACGCCAATTAAAATTCCACTTTACCTCTAATCACCACTTCGGCTTTGAAGCCGCAGCTTGATACTGGCATTTCGTAGATGTGGTTTGATTGTTCCTATACGTCTCAATCTATTGATGAGGATCATACTTTCCTAGTATAATTTAGTACAGCTGACTTCCAATCACCTAGTCTCAGTCAAAGTCTGAGGGAGAGTAATAAACCTATTAATTACACTCTTTATCAACACTTCTATTTCTCTCATCTTTATCTTAATCGCATTCTGATTGCCCCAAACTAATACCTACTCAGAAAAAGTCAGTCCTTACGAATGTGGTTTTGACCCAATAGGGTCAGCTCGACTTCCTTTCTCCATAAAATTTTTTCTTGTCGCCATTACCTTCCTCCTATTTGACTTAGAAATTGCCCTTCTCCTACCCCTACCCTGAGCATCCCAAACTAACAATCTTACACCTGTACTGATTACAGCCTTATTCTTAATTCTAATCCTCACTTTAGGTTTAGCCTATGAATGAATTCAAAAAGGCCTTGAATGAGTTGAATATAGTAATTAGTTTAAATTAAAACAAGTGATTTCGACTCACTAAATTATGAGTTATCATAATTACTAAATGCCTGTAGTAACTCTGAATCTATTCTTAGCCTACTTCACATCCTTACTAGGCATATTCATTTACCGATCTCACCTTATATCTTCCTTACTGTGCCTAGAGGGTATAATACTATCCATATTTATCATAATTACCCTTGCTACTTTAAACACTCATTTCATACTATCATTTGCACTGCCTGTTATTCTTCTTGTATTTGCGGCATGCGAAGCAGCCGTAGGCTTAGCTCTTCTAGTTATAGTATCCAATACCTACGGAATAGACTATGTACAAAACCTTAATATCTTACAATGCTAAAAATTATTATACCCACTATCTTCCTAATCCCAACTATATGATTCTCCAAAAAATCCCTAATCTGAATCAACACACTAATTCATAGCTTTATTATCAGCTTAATCGTCCTATTATCACTTCACCAAATTGAAGATGGCAATACAATTTTCTCCCTTACTTTCTTTTCAGACTCTTTATCCACACCACTTTTAATTCTTACCGCATGGTTGTCACCTCTTATAATTTTAGCAAGTCAAAATCATCTTGCTAAAGAACCCTTAATGCGAAAAAAACTTTATATTCTCATGCTAATCTCACTCCAACTCTTCTTAATTATAACTTTTTCTGCCTCAGAGCTAATCTTATTTTATATTTTATTTGAAGCTACCCTAATCCCAACTCTAATTATTATTACTCGCTGAGGTAATCAAACGGAACGTTTAAATGCAGGACTATATTTTTTATTCTACACTCTTGTCGGGTCCTTACCCCTGCTCGAAGGTGTAATCTATATCCAAAAATCAACAGGATCACTAAACTTCATCATATCCCTCTACCAATCAAACATTTTATCACCCACCTGGGCTAATAATATAATATGATTAGCATGTATAATAGCCTTTATAGTAAAAATACCCCTCTATGGTCTTCACCTCTGACTCCCCAAAGCTCATGTAGAAGCCCCTATCGCAGGGTCCATAGTCCTAGCTGCTATCTTACTCAAACTCGGGGGATACGGTATAATACGGATTACAGTTATACTCGACCCCATTACAAACACCATAGCTTATCCTTTTATCCTATTATCCCTGTGAGGAATAATCATAACTAGCTCTATTTGTCTACGACAAACAGACCTAAAGTCCCTAATTGCTTATTCATCTGTTAGTCATATAGCACTAGTAATCGTAGCTATTATAATCCAAACCCCATGAAGCTTTATAGGAGCAACAGCACTAATAGTAGCCCATGGACTTACATCATCAATACTATTCTGCCTCGCTAATACTAATTATGAACGAATCCACAGCCGAACCATAATTCTAGCTCGAGGCTTACAATCTATCCTCCCCCTCATGGCAACTTGATGAATCCTTGCTAGCCTGACAAACCTAGCTCTCCCTCCTTCTATCAATTTAATCGGTGAACTATTCATTATCGTATCATCTTTTTCATGGTCAAACATTACAATTATACTAATAGGACTAAATATACTAATTACAGCCCTGTATTCACTCTATATACTTATTATAACTCAACGCGGCAAATTCACCTACCACCTAACTAGCATCAATCCAACCCACACACGAGAAAGTACTCTTATATTCTTACACATCCTCCCTCTAATCCTACTATCCATTAACCCCAAGATCATCCTAGGTCAACTCTATTGTAAATATAGTTTAAACAAAACATTAGATTGTGAATCTAATAATAGAAGATCATATCCTCTTATTTACCAAGAAAGAACGCAAGAACTGCTAACTCATGCCTCCACGCTTAAACCCGTGGCTTTCTTAGCTTTTATAGGATAGAAGTAATCCATTGGTCTTAGGAGCCAAAAAATTGGTGCAACTCCAAATAAAAGTAATAAACTTATTCACCTCTTTAACTCTCATATCACTTATCATTTTACTCTTTCCTATCTTCCTGAGCTTTACTAACTCATATAATCTACCTACTTACCCAAACTATGTAAAAACATCTATTATATGTGCCCTAGCATTCTGCATCCTCCCTTCACTCATATTCATCAATTCCAACTACGAACTAGTCATTTCCAACTGACATTGAATAACTATTCAAACTATTACTTTTACTATAAGTTTTAAACTAGACTATTTCTCCCTAATATTTATACCCGTAGCACTTTTCGTAACATGATCAATCATAGAATTTTCAATATGATATATACACCCTGATCCTTACATTAATCGCTTTTTTAAATATCTTCTAATATTCTTAATCACAATAATAATCCTTGTTACATCAAATAATCTATTTCAACTATTCATTGGATGAGAGGGGGTAGGTATTATATCTTTCCTCCTAATTGGCTGATGATATGGACGAACCGACGCCAACACAGCAGCCTTACAAGCCATCCTCTACAATCGAATTGGAGATATTGGCTTCGTCCTAGCTATAGCATGATTTATACTTAACTCAAACTCCTGAGATCTCCAGCAACTCTTCACAACAGAAACCCCCCTTCTACCTCTATTAGGCCTCCTCCTAGCAGCAACAGGAAAATCAGCCCAATTTGGACTTCACCCCTGACTACCCTCCGCAATAGAGGGCCCCACTCCAGTCTCAGCCCTACTCCACTCAAGCACTATAGTAGTCGCCGGGATTTTCCTTCTAATCCGATTCTACCCCCTGATGGAAAACAACGAATCTGCCAAAACATTGACCCTCTGCCTAGGGGCTACTACAACCCTCTTTACCGCTATTTGTGCACTCACCCAAAATGATATCAAAAAAATTATTGCATTCTCCACTTCAAGCCAACTAGGCCTAATAATAGTAACAATCGGAATTAACCAACCCCACCTAGCATTTCTCCATATCTGTACTCATGCTTTCTTTAAAGCAATATTATTCATATGTTCTGGGTCAATCATCCACAACCTGAATGACGAACAAGATATCCGAAAAATAGGGGGTCTCTTCAAAGCCTTACCCTTCACATCCTCTTCCCTTATGATTGGCAGCCTTGCACTTACTGGAATGCCCTTTTTAACCGGATTCTATTCCAAAGACTTAATTATTGAGGCCGCAAATACATCTAATGCCAACGCCTGAGCCCTAATAATCACACTTCTTGCCACTTCTCTCACTGCCGTCTATAGCACACGAATCATTTTCTTCGCCTTTATAGGACAGCCTCGATTTCCTACACTTATTACAATTAACGAAAACAACCCTCAACTAATAAACTCTATCAAGCGTCTATTAGTTGGAAGCATCTTTGCAGGTTTCCTATTATCACACAATATCCCCCCTATAAACACCCCCATATTAACTATACCCCTCTACCTAAAAACCACTGCCCTTTTTGTCACAATTATAGGATTTATTATCGCTATAGAACTAAACCAACTTACCATTAACCTAAAACTAAGCTACTACTCACATTCCCCTAAATTTTCGACCCTGCTAGGATATTTTCCCGTAGTTATACACCGCTTAAACCCCTATTCTAATCTCTTGATTAGCCAAAAACTAGCTTCAACTCTCCTTGATCAAATCTGAACAGAGAAAGCAGTACCAAAACTCATTGCCCACACACAATCATCCGCCTCAAGCCTAACATCAAACCACAAGGGCCTAATCAAATTGTATTTCCTATCATTCTTAATCTCAACTGTCCTGTCATTAATAGTAAACTCCTATTTCCTCGAGTAATCTCAATGACAATAAAAATACTAACAAACAAAGACCAACCCGCAACAACCACCAACCAACTACCATAGCTATATAAAGCAGCTACCCCCATTGAGTCTTCCCGTACTAACCCTAACTCGTCACCATCAAACATCATTCAATCCTCCAAACCTTTAAACTCCACAACAATCTCTACTTGATCAAACACTATAGTTAAAAACACAATCATCAATTCCACCCCCACCCCCAACAACAACACTCCCCAAATTACCACATTTGAGCTTCAAGCTTCCGGATACTCCTCCGTAGCCATTGCAGTAGTATATCCAAACACTACCAACATTCCCCCTAAATAAATCAAAAACACCATTAACCCTAGAAACGATCCACCGAAGCACAACACAATCCCACATCCTACACCCCCACTAATAATCAACCCTAAACCCCCGTAGATAGGAGAAGGCTTTGAAGAAAAACCTAGAAACCCTAGAACAAATAATATACTTAATAAATATGTAATATATGTCATAGTTCTTACATGGAATCTAACCACGACCAATGACATGAAAAATCATCGTTGTAATTCAACTATAAAAACCATAATGACAAATATCCGTAAAACCCACCCACTGCTTAAAATTGTTAATCACTCTTTTATTGACCTACCTGCTCCCTCAAACATCTCAGCCTGATGAAACTTTGGCTCCCTCCTTGGACTTTGCCTTCTAATCCAAATCCTGACTGGCCTATTTTTAGCCATACACTACACCTCTGACACAACAACAGCTTTCTCCTCCGTAACACATGTCTGCCGAGACGTAAATTATGGTTGACTGATTCGATATATACATGCTAACGGCGCCTCCCTATTTTTCATCTGTTTATTTCTTCATGTAGGTCGAGGACTCTACTACGGATCCTACACTTATTTTGAAACCTGAAATATTGGGGTTATCCTCCTCTTTGCAGTAATGGCAACTGCCTTTATAGGCTACGTCCTACCATGAGGACAAATATCATTCTGAGGTGCAACAGTCATCACTAACCTCCTATCAGCCATTCCCTATATTGGCACCACTCTAGTAGAATGAATCTGAGGCGGGTTCTCAGTTGACAAAGCAACTCTAACACGATTTTTCGCCTTTCACTTTATCTTACCTTTCATTGTTGCAGCTTTAGTTATAGTCCACTTGCTATTTCTCCACGAAACAGGATCTAATAACCCATCTGGCTTAATCTCTGATTCTGATAAGATTCCATTCCACCCCTACTACACAATTAAAGATGTATTAGGTGCCTTACTTCTGCTAATATTATTTATGATTCTAGTTCTATTTTCCCCAGACCTTCTAGGAGACCCTGACAACTACATCCCTGCTAATCCCCTCAACACCCCTCCCCATATTAAACCTGAATGATATTTCCTATTTGCATACGCCATCCTTCGATCAATTCCCAATAAACTAGGAGGCGTACTAGCTTTAGTCTCTTCCATTCTTATTCTTATACTATTACCCATCCTTCACACATCTAAACAACGTAGCATAATGTTCCGACCACTAAGTCAGTGCTTATTCTGAACTTTAGTTGCAGACCTCTTTACATTAACTTGAATTGGAGGACAACCAGTTGAACACCCTTTTATCATCATTGGTCAAGTAGCATCTATTCTCTACTTCATAATTATTCTCCTTGCCCTCCCTAGTATCAGCATGCTCGAGAATAAACTCCTTAAATGAAGAGCCCCAGTAGTATAATCCATTACTTTGGTCTTGTAAACCAAAAATGAAGCCTTAACGCTTCCTAGGACACCCTTCAGGGAAGAAACACAAATTCCGCCTTCAACTCCCAAAGCTGATATTCTTACTCTAAACTACTCCCTGACGCTATACTCGACCGATTCCCCATCAGTCTGACACTTATGTGCCTATTGCATTTCTTCCCGGTTTTCCATGCCTATGTAATTCGTGCATTAATGCACTAACCACATTAATTAATGGAACCGTACAACTAATGTATAAAGTACATAGTACATATATATGTTTAATCAACATTAAATTTTTATCCTCATGCATATAAGCACGTCCATACATACTCACATAGTACATAATACACTAACCTATTTATCCATCTAATACTCTTTACAGTACGGATATCCTCTTCCAATATTAACTCCTTAGTATAACATGAATACATACCAATCACTCGCGGTACATACCCCATTCAGTCATAAAACTTCCTCGTCCAAATGACTATCCCCTTCCATTAGATCGTCTCTTAATCTACCTACCTCCGTGAAATCATCAACCCGCCCAATACGTGTCCCTCTTCTCGCCTGAGATCCCATTTAACTTGGGGGTAGCTAACTATGCTCTTTGACAGGCATTTGGTTCCTACTTCAGGGCCATTTTAATGCGTTATCGCCCATACGTTCCCCTTAAATAAGACATCACGATGGATTAGTTCCATTCTAGCCCGTGACCCAACATAACTGCACTGTCATGCCTTTAGTGGTTTTTTATTTTGGGGTATGCTTACACTCACCATTGACCGTCAGAGGTCCCGTCGCAGTCAATTCAATTGTAGCTGGACTTTGAGTCATATTCTTTGTTTACAATTCCATTAATGCTTGTAGACATTCTTTTCATGCTTGATGGACATAATAATTCTTAATTCATAACCTAATAACAATCCTACTTTACCCCCCCCCGATTCATTTTTGGTTCCAATCTTCATAAAATTTTATTTTTTCTTATTTGGTAAAAATTAAATTGACTTTCTCATCAGTATGTCCGCATTAACACCTGCAACCATCNNNAGAATCAGACCGCTATCTATTCAGCCTCTACAAATTAAAAACAACTGCACCCACTACAACAACCACTTAATAATACTCACATACTAGTCTACTCTTAAAACTCCATATAAGACTATTACACCACCCCCACCCC